ATGTTCCTTCTATTTCTCCAAGTAAAGCCCTTCGCATCGCGATACCTATCGTATCTGCTTGGCCTTTCATAAGCGGGGCCAAAATGAAACGGCCATAATAAAGACGCTTACTGTCTGTTCTTGATTCAACACACTTCCACTGTAGTGTCCGAGTGGATACTGCTACTTCCTCTCGAACCATAATAATATTATTCTTTTTTCAGATCATTGAATCATTTATTTCTCTTGAAATCCGTTCAATTCTTATTTCTACACACGTCTTTTTTTAGGAGGTCTACATCCATTATGTGGCATAGGGGTTACGTCACGTACGAAACTTAATAGTATACCACTTCTACGAATAGCTCGTAATGCTGCATCTCTTCCGAGACCAGGACCCTTTATCATTACTTCTGCTCGTTGCATACCCTGATCCACTACTGTACGAATAGCATTTCCTGCTGCGGTTTGAGCAGCAAATGGTGTCCCTCTTCTTGTGCCTCTGAATCCACAAGTACCAGCGGAGGACCAAGAAACCACCTGACCTAGTACATCTGTAACAGTCACAATGGTATTGTTGAAACTCGCTTGAACATGAATAACTCCTTTTGGTATTCTACGCCCACTCTTACGTGAACCAATACGCCCATTCCTACGTGAACCAATTCTTGGTATAGGTTTTGTCATATTTTATCATCTCATAAATATGAGTCAGAGATATACGGATATATCCATTTCATATCAAAACAGATCCTTTATTTGTCCATCGGGTCCTTTAGAAAATCCCCTTTTCTTTTTAGAAAGATTACCCTTGTCTCTGTTTATGTCTCGGATTGAAACAAATTACTATAATTCGTCCCCGCCTACGGATCAGTCGACATTTTTCACAAATTTTACGAACAGAGGCCCTTATTTTCATATTTGTTATTCCTTACCTTAATTCCGAATCTACTCCTTGGAAGAAAATAAGTCTCTTGAAATTTTGAACCTCGAATTGTATTCCCACGAAAGGAATGTTTAAAAAGCCACCTACACCTAATCGTTTGAATCTTTGTTGCGAAGTCTATAAATTATACGTCCCCTGGTTGAATCATAACGACTTACTTCGATTTTTACTCTATCTCCTGGTAGTATCCGTATAAAACTTCGTCGGATCCTCCCCGAAACATAACCTAGAATCAGATCTTCATTATCTAAACGAACCCGGAACATACCATTGGGAAGTGATTCAGTAATTAAACCTTCATGAATCAATTTTTGTTCTTTCATTCCAGGTAACCCCCTTGAAGTATCAACTAATGGAGGAGGAGTGATATTAAACAACCCGTCTTTCCTCTCCTTTTTCACAAATAGGAAGTTACGGATCAACTTCGGATACCAGAAGGATCACCATATATAACACAAAACTTCTCCTCCAATTCCTTCTAGTCGAGCTTCTCGATCTGTCATTATACCTCTAGAAGTAGAAAGAATTACAATCCCCATTCCACCTAAAATCCTAGGAATTCGTTGATAGTTGGAATAGATTCGTAGACCGGGTCGGCTGATACGCTTTAAAATATTTCTATATGTTCCTTTCCTATTTCTTCTATGTCGCAGGGTTGAAACCAAGAAATATTTGTTGTTTTCCCGATGTTTCCTAACGTTTTCAATAAAACCTTCTCGTAGAAGTATTTTAACAACGCTTTCGGTCATATTAGTAGATGCTATTCGAACCGTTCCTTTTTTATCCATGTCGGCATTTCTTATAGAAGTTAATATATCGGCAATAGTGTCCCTACCCATGACGAACTATAATTATTGGTGCCTCCTAATTTTGATATAATCAACATGTTCCGTTTTTTTTTATGTGAATTTTTGATTCTTTATTTATGAATTATTAAAAGTATATCCGTGAAACACAATCTACTAATTGATCCATTTCAGATACCCTACTATATCATGGTCTCATCTACTAGTATTTATAATACCTCAGGAGCTAATGAGACTATTTTAGTGAAATTCAACTGTCTCAATTCTCGAGCGATCGCTCCAAAAACCCGAGTTCCTTTTGGATTTCCTTCTTGATCAATGACAACTGCTGCATTGTCATCATATCGTATTATCATACCGTTGTCACGTCTGAGTTCTTTACATGTACGTACAATTACAGCTCTGATCACTTCTGATCTTTCGAGAGGCATATTGGGCACTGCTTCTTTTATTACAGCAACAATAACGTCACCAATATGAGCATATCGGTGATTACTAGCTCCTATGATTCGAATACACATCAATTCTCGAGCCCCGCTGTTGTCCGCTACATTCAAATGGGTCTGAGGTTGAATCATATCATTTTTTTTTTGAATCTGTTCTTTCAATGCAAAGGTCGAAGGAAAAAAGAAAGAAATATTGTCTGTCCAGAAATAAAGAAATCCGCGATTGTTTTTTTCATCATAAATACCCCTTTGGTTCCACATCCCTATCCTGAAATAATGAATTGCGTTCGTATAGGCATTTTGCACGCAGCTATTTTAATAGCTGCTCTGGCTACAGTTTCCGATACTCCGCCCATTTCATAAAGTATTCGACCCGGCTTAACAACAGATACCCAATATTCGGGAGATCCCTTCCCCGAACCCATACGGGTTTCCGTAGGTCTTACTGTAACGGGTTTGTCGGGAAATATACGGACCCATATTTTTCCACCACGGCGCGCATATCGTGTCATTGCTCGTCGCCCTGCTTCTATTTGTCTAGATGTGATCCAAGCGGGTTCAAGTGCCTGAAGAGCATATCTACCGAAACAAATATGATTGCCTCGATAAGATATTCCCTTCATTCTTCCTCTATGTTGTTTACGGAATCTGGTTCTTTTGGGGTTATAGTTGATGGTTGTTTCTCAACCTCATCTCTACTACAGAACCGGACATGAGAGTTTCTTCTCATCCAGCTCCTCGCGAATGAAACGATTCAATAATATTACAGATACACATGTATTTATTGAATAATACACTAAATCATGGGATTTATTGATATTGAATCTGTCACGTAGGAATCTGTATATCTTGTATATATAGCTAGACGTATATTTCTATATATAGAAGATAATGCCTTTGCTTTATTTTTATAACGAACCCTTGACCTTTACCGAATCGGCCAAAATTTTGCAATTCAATAAGGGTTTCGCGGGCGAATATTTACTCTTTCAATATTTGTTTCATTCGTAGGGTCAACCCATGGCCTCTCAGAATAAATCAATTGGTTCCTGGTTGGTTCCGCCATCCCACCCAATGAATCATTAGGATTCGTTTTCAATAGAATCTTCTGCAGTCACAGGTTCCGTCGTTCCCATAGCTTCTCCATTAATGGCTAGGCCTGAACTCTGCAATGGAGCTCCTCAATTCAAGTTCGTTCCCAAGTCAATCTCCTCAGTCTCTATTGACTCGAGGCTCTTTATTATTGGTATTTTTCCTATGAACCGTATTCATCTAATTATGGACGAATCAGTATTGATGCTTTATCACACTGCCTTTTATGAGATGATTCATAATAGACCATACATATTGGAATCATATACCATTGATATTCTCCTTCTCTCTTTCTCTCGCCCTTCCATTTACCCACATCCCTCTATTTTCGCTTCACAATCCATAATCAGATTGATTTTTCCTTTATGGAAAAAAGATTTCAGTTGCTACAACTATATGATTGACACATCATATAGTGACTGGTTCCTTGGATCTCGATAATACGAAGCAATGAGCTGGTTCTAAGTTCTATAGTTATTAGTTAGGGGCCAGTCCTTTTTTTTTTGAATCCCAACTCTAAAGAAAAACCAACGAGTCACACACTAAGCATAGCAATTCTACCAAATGATCAATCCAATTTTTATTCAACCCTATAGAATTAGAATTGCTCATTTTTCATTGAAGGGAAAAAGAATAGTTTGTCGTTTTTTGTTCTATCACTGGATAGAATGGCAAGGAAAGGCCCATTATTGCTCGTCTACAAATATCCAAATTTTGATGCCTAATACCCCATAGATAGTTCGAACTGTATAGGAACAATGATCAATTTTAGCTCGAATGGTTTGTAGGGGAACCCTACCTTCTCTGATCCATTCGACACGTGCAATTTCTTTTCCGTCGATACGTCCTGCAATTTGCACTTGAATTCCTTTTGTATCCGCTTGTTCAGTTAATTCAATAGCTTTTTTCATTGCCTTTCGAAAGGAAACTCTATTCTTTAATTGTAGAGCTATATATTCTGCAAGAATATTAGGTTGTCCATAAGGTTTTGCAACTCTTGTGATAGCAATGTTAAGTCTCCGGTTCACAGAATTAAATCCTTTTTGTACATTGATCTGTAATTCTTCGATTCCTCGTGTTCGACCCTCTATTAACAAATTTGGAAATCCAATATAGATTATGACCTGGATCAGATCGATTTTTTTTTGAATCTCTATATGTGCAATTCCTTCGAAACCCGAGGATATTCTCCTATTTTTTTGTACATAATTCTTGATACAATCTCGTATTTTTTCATCTTCCTGGAGACCTATGGAATAATTTTTTGGTTGCGCGAACCAAAGGGATCTATGCTTTTGGTTTTCCCCACCAAGTCGGAAACCAAGGGGATTTATTTTTTTGCCCATATTTTTCTTCTCTCTCTTTCTCTTTTTTTTCTCTCTCTCTCTCTTTCTCCAAATATCTCTCTATTATAGGATCTTTCCATTGATCCTTTGTTTCTAAATATATATCCTGATCCGTTTTCTTTTTCGAGCTATCCCTCACTACAATAATGATATGACAGGTGGGTCTTTTTATCGGATAACTACGTCCTCGAGCCCGAGGTTTTAACCTTTTCACGATAGTACCCCCATTGACTTCGGCTTTACTAATGACTGAATCAGCTTCGTTGAAACTTTTATTGTGACTAGCATTTGCTGCTGCAGAATAAACCAATTTAAAAATGGGATAAGATGCTCGATAAGGCATGAGTTCCAGTAGCATAAGTGTTTCCTCATAGGAACGCCCACG